CGTCTCCGAGCTATATATCCCCGTCTAATTCTGGTCATTGAATAAATGAAATTTTGACGAATCGAATAACGAATGGATTTACTTTCTTTCCGTTTTTCTATTCCCCTTCCTCAGTCTATTAATAACAAAACGGATTTTTCCAATGTATAAAATAATAATTCCAATGGCTTTAGCTACTATAACCTTCCCGACCACAATTTTTTATCTCGAAAAAGAAATTGTATTCGACTAGGTCTCAAAAACATAGTAAATAAAAAACTAGTAAATGGATAAAGAAATAGCGGGTTTCATCGTTTCTATGGTGAATTCGTAAACGGTAAGGTCTTCTCTATACACCGGAGCCTGTAATATTAATAATTTATTTAATTAACCTAACCTTATGAGTAACTTGTATAGTTCACACTCTTTGGCTCGACCCATAAATTAGCCAGTAATCGGTCTTTCACAAGGAGATCTACCTATACAGTAACGGTATTTAATTATGAAAGTTAGCTGGGTAGCTGACCCTCTTAGTCCGTTCTTGCAAGACTGGAAGTCTAATCTTTCTTTTTTTAATAAGATTGTCCCCGCTTAATGGATAACCATTTAATACCAATGGGGCATTTTTTTTTCATCTTAAATTAAATTGAGGTAATTGGATTTACACCAATGGAAACCATAAATTTCATACACAATTGAAGGATATATTTTTTTATTTTTAGAAAGTGAATGGAATAGAGTTCTTCCATTTTATCCTATTGAATTTGATCCTATTAATCGGTACTGATCATTGATACTGGAAATTTTTTTTTATTGTTCCCCAGCCTATGATCTGAACGAGTCGCACATACACCCTAGTACATGTTCCTCGACGCTGAGGGCATCCCCGAAGAGCGGGGGATTTCGTGACATTTCTGATTGGCTGTCTTGTATTTCTAATAAGTTGTTTAATCGTTGGCATGTTGAATGATATACATAATGAGCTGGTTTAGATCGATCCTAACCGGATTATTATGAATTACTTTTAATATAATAAAATATGGAACTTGGTAAGAAGATAAAATAATAAATCACCAGTTTGTGCTAAATCCATCCTTTTTTCTATTTTCATTCAACTGCTACAAGATCAACAATTCCATAAGCTTGCGCTTCTGTTGCTGACATAAAAACATCTCTTTCCATGTCTTCGGATACAACCCATAGGGGTTTGCCCGTTCTTTGTACATAAACCCTTGTGATGGTTTCACGCAGTTTTAGCAGTTCTTCCGCTTCCAAGATAGCTTCTCCCGTTTGTGCTTCATAAAAAGCACTAGCGGGTTGATGAATCATTACCCTGATGATATAACATACTAAAGTTTGTTCTATCTAGACGATGGAGTGAAGAGAAAATAAATAAAGATAAAAAAAAAATATTTAAGAAAAAAAAATAGAATAACCGTACGGGCATGTTTGATGTATTGCATACGGCTCTACAATAAAATTAATCTTTACCTTCCATCGCAGAAAGAGCCAGATAGGATCTATGAGACTCATATTGGTAAATGATCAAATTACCACCCTTCTTTTTGGAGGAGTTAAAAAATACTATGATGGTTCCGTTGCTTTATATATTTCTTATTTATTTTTTGGTATTTATTTGTCTGTTGATTCAGCAATCCCAAAGTTTCTTTTTTATCCGATCAAATAAAAAAAAGTAAATAAAAAAATATTTTGTACTTTATTTCTAAATTTATACAATTTATACAATAAATATTCTTAAGAGATCTATGGTATGAAAAAAGTTTGTGACGCTGAACAGGATTTCCGATGGATAAGATAAAATAAGAAATACCTTTTATTTCATACTACTCTCTCGATATATAATCGAATTTTTTTTTTGTGAAAAAAAAAATAATAATAAAATTTTTGTCATATCGAATTCTAAATGCCATGCTATTTTTACTTAAATATTCCTATTTCATATGGCGAAGGCATAGTCTTTTTTGTTTCTCTCAAAAAAACCTCATTGGCGCCAAGCGTGAGGGAATGCTAGACGTTTGGTAATTTCCCCTCCAATTAGGATAAAAGATCCCATTGAAGCAGCTAATCCCATGCATATTGTATGTACATCTGGTCGAACAAATTGCATAGTATCATAAATAGCTACTCCAGGTATTACCCATCCACCAGGAGAGTTTATAAACAAATAAAGATCTTTGGTATCATCCTCAATACTCAGATATACCATAAGACCAATAAGTTGATTTGAGATCTCGCTATCAACTGCTTGGCCTAAAAAAAGTAATCTCTCTCGATAAAGTCGGTTGATTCGGGTAAAGTTGTATCCCTTAGGAACCGTACATGCACTTTTTTCTGCATACGGTTCAAAAAAAATTCTGAAAAAATCAATGTATAGATTCCAGCCCCATAGCATAGTAGGCTCTTTCGAACTTTTAACGAAAGGACTTTTTCTTCGATTTTTCTTTTTCAATAAAGAAGTTTTTTTACTCCTTTTCTTATCTTAGAATAGAAAGAATATAAA